AAGTACCGTTTGCGGTACCTCAATATCCACTGGTTTACTAGCTAAATGGCAATTGGCGCATACAATACGTCCAGTCGCTTCTCGTGGATTTTCATAACCCTGCTGTGCAAAAATGGGATATGCATTTGAAATGGATGTACGAGTTATTATATATATCATTAGCGATATGGAAATAGATCGAGTAATCTGTTCCTTTATCCAAGAAAAAGTATTTCTAGTTTGCATGGTCCAACCATTGATCCCGAAAATTTCTACAATAAATTGGGGTAGGTTACTAATGGAGTTTCCTATCCACGATTCTGTTATTTACTGGAATAAATTGACTGGATTAATATATAGGAATATAGGATGAATCCCCGGGATGGGTAGAAATCTAAAGTGATTTTCAATGCTTTGCTTCTGTACAACTGCAAAGTAAGAAACATTCTAATAGGAATTGGATTAGGTAGATAATTTTTTCAGTCATTCATTGAATGATAAATCACTACAAGTGACGGAGATACGCGATTTAAATAACGGAAAATCCAATATTTTAAAATTGTATCTAGAATGACTGGAAAAGTGGAAACAAGGCCAGATATTATTTGATCATTATGAACAAATCCAAAATCCTTGTAGACAAAGCCAATCAGCAGTTCCCAACCATGGGGCGAATGAAATCCGATACATAAATCAGTTAATAAAAGAAGAGAAAAAGCTTTTATTGTGTCACTTAAGTTATATAGGAATTCCTGAGCCCAAGAGTTAAGAATAACAAGTTCTTTATTACCCAAAATAGAATAACCGCTTAGAATAATGAAACAGATTATATTTGTCGAGAAGTGCAAAATCGTATGAATACGACCCTCGTTGTGTATCTTGATTAATTGGATTGTTTCTTTGTGAATTCCTATACGAAGGTTTTGTAGATGTGTCTCCGAGTATTCCTTGATCATTTCCTCTAAGAAGAGGAGTTCCTCCAATTCTCTGAATTTTTCTAGAATACTCTTTTCTTCAATATCATTCAAAAAAAATTCGGATTGCCTAGTATTCCACCAATAAGTAACCCATGATTCCAGACTTTTTTGAAATGAGAGAGAAATCCACCAGGGCAAAAATACTATAGATGCAAGATATAAAAGAGGAGTGAATGCTTTCTTTTTTTCCATTTTTTCGTCTGTGAATTGTTAATGAACCCATCTCATTCGTCGACTCTATGTAATCTAATATTTCTCTCATGCATCTCTTCTATTACAAGTTATCGAACCTATGAATCTATTCACTCTTTTTTATTTGTGATTTCGTGGTTAGGCCTTGAATCTAGAAAAAAAATACCGAAATAGACGAAAAATTCGAATGAATAAATAAAAAAAAATTGTTTACCTATATTTCAATTGGTCGAATTCGAAGCACATATCTCCTTTCGATAAATGCCCGGAAAAATTTTATTTTATTATTATTCCATATATGTCTGCTTTGACTCGAATGAATGTTTTGAAGAAACCTCAATTAAGTTATAAGTTATGTTATAGAAAAAGGGGATTCTTTCTTTTTTTGCTCTCCTGCTGAGAAAGCATTCATTTCTCGGCTTCATTTATTAAAAAACTTCAATTGGTACACGCAAGAAATAGGCCAATTCAGCAGCTTTTTGTTCCATTTCCCGTGGAGTAAAATTCTCATCAGTACGAGTCAATGGAATGGCTCCCTGGCCTCTTATATCCATATAAAGGACACGACGAGCAAAAAGACCCTCTTTCACTTCTATTCTGACGGACTGAATATCTTTTATAAGAAATCGGAGGAAGACCCGACGATTTTTTCCAGGAAATCCCCAACGAAAGATACACACTATTCCATCTTTTCTATCAAATCGATCATAACCACTACCTACATTCCACGAAATTGTGCACCACAAATAGGAGCTAATAAAAAGACCCGCGATCCCATAGAAAGACATCACAATTCCTTGCGGAAAAAAAACTATTTCCTGAGACGGAAATAAAGATATCAAATTTCTACCAAGATAACTCGAGGTTCCAACCAACAAGAATCCTAATGAACCTAAAAAAAGGATAACAGCCCAGCAGAAATTACTTGTTTTTCGAGCCCCCGTTATAGGTTCTATCCATATATGTTCTGATCGACAACTCATACTTGATCCAGTTGCTTTTTTTGGAATTGAGAGAATACCCCAAATGAATTTGACTTTAGTCCGTTTGTTTCCGAAGTAACTCGCATCAACTAGCACTAGTTTGATGTGAACCTTTAGGAGTAATTCATTAAATTGGTTAGATCTAAACTAATAACATACCCTTCGTATGATCTCACTAAAGATAGCCACATGTATATAGATACACCAACTTTACAGTTCAGCCATCCGCCGAGTTGGGTCTATTTGAAAATAGATAGAATATAGCATTTTTGGGAGATTTTCGGCGGAAGCCACTTATACCAAATATACCAAATTTTGCTAAATGGATATCTGTGTTATGATACAAGCGTCAGTTAAAAAAAAATAGAT